GCTAGTGTAGCTTAACGTAAAGCATAACACTGAAGATGTTAAAATGAACCCTACAAAGTTCCACAAGCATAAAAGCTTGGTCCTGACTTTACTATCAGCTTTAGCAACACTTACACATGCAAGTATCCGCACCCCGGTGAATATGTCCCCGCCTTCCTCAAGAAGGCTAGGAACTGGTATCAGGCGCGCAGCCAAGCAGCCCACGACACCTCGCTAAGCCACACCCCCAAGGGATTTCAGCAGTGATAAACATTAAGCAATAAGTGAAAACTTGACTTAGTCTAAAGCTAAGAGAGCCGGTCAAATTCGTGCCAGCCACCGCGGTTATACGAAAGGCTCAAGTTGATAATCTTCGGCGTAAAGCGTGGTTAAAAGACCTATTTAAACTAAGGCTGAACTCCCCCAAAGCCGTCATACGCTCCCGGGAGCATGAAACCCGACCACGAAGGTGGCCTTAAACCCTCTTGACCCCACGAAAGCTGTGAAACAAACTGGGATTAGATACCCCACTATGCACCGCCGTAAACCTTGATAGATTAACCACAACCCCTATCCGCCCGGGAACTACGAGCATAAGCTTAAAACCCAAAGGACTTGGCGGTGCTTTAGACCCCCCTAGAGGAGCCTGTTCTAGAACCGATAACCCCCGTTCGACCTCACCTTTTCTTGTTCATCCCGTCTATATACCGCCGTCGTCAGCATACCCTGTGAAGGAGATATAGTAAGCAAAACTGGTAAAACCCAAAACGCCAGGTCGAGGTGTAGCACACGAAAAGGAAAGAAATGGGCTACATTTCCTCTTACAGGAAATACGAATTGTGTAATGAAATAACACATGAAGGAGGATTTAGCAGTAAGCAGAAAACAGAGTGTTCTACTGAACCCGGCCCTGAAGCACGCACACACCGCCCGTCACCCTCCCCAAATCAAAATACACCTGTATTTAAAAACTTAAAAGAACTAAAGGGGAGGTAAGTCGTAACATGGTAAGTGTACCGGAAGGTGCACTTGGAATAAACCGGAACGAAGCTTAATAGTAAGCCCCTCCCTTACACCGAGATTTTGTCTGTGCAAATCAGACCTTCCGGAACCCAACAGCTAGCCTCTCCCTCTAAAACAAATAAATTTATAACCTACTCAAAAACCCCTCCAACCAAACCATTTTTCCCCCCAAGTAAGGGCGACAGAAAGGGTAAAACGAGAGCTACAGAAACTGTACCGCAAGGGAACGCTGAAAAAAAAATGAAAAAAATCAGTAAAGTAATCAAAAGCAGAGACTAATCCTCGTACCTTTTGCATCATGATTTAGCAAGTCATCCCAAGCAAAAAGACTTTTAGTTTGACCCCCCGAAACTAGACGAGCTACTCCAAGGCAGCCTAATAAATAGGGCCAACCCGTCTCTGTGGCAAAAGAGTGGGAAGACCTTCGAGTAGAGGTGACAGACCTACCGAGCCTAGCTATAGCTGGTTGCCTGAGAACTAAATAAAAGTTTAGCCTCTACTTATCTCCAACCCCGATAGTCCTACCACAAACCTCGGCTCAGAGATCCTTAGAGAGTTATTAAAAAGGGGTACAGCCCTTTTTAACAAAGATACAACTTTTCCGAGTGGATAATAATCATAATTAATTTAGGTAAGCGCCAAGGTGGGCCTAAAAGCAGCCATCCTTTAAGAAAGCGTTAAAGCTCCGACACATTCTAGCACCTTTAATACCGACAATAAAACTACACTCCCTCAACACTACCAGGCCACTCTATTAATCAATAGAAGAGATTATGCTAAAATGAGTAATTAGAAAATACACTTTTCTCACCGCACACGTGTAAACCGGATCGGACCTCCCACCGGAAATTAATCGGCCCCAAGCCAAGAGGGTATTAAGAACCAAACAAATAACAAGAAAACCCCTTAATATAAAACCGTTTTCCCTACACCGGTGTGCTGCCCCGTGAAAGACTAAAAGGAGAAGAAGGAACTCGGCAAACAATATCCCTAGCCTCGCCTGTTTACCAAAAACATCGCCTCTTGAATTCCTATAAGAGGTCCCGCCTGCCCCGTGACTTATTGTTTAACGGCCGCGGTATCTTGACCGTGCAAAGGTAGCGTAATCACTTGTCTTTTAAATGAAGACCCGTATGAATGGCAAAACGAGGGCTTAACTGTCTCCTTCCCCCAGTCAATGAAATTGATCTCCCCGTGCAGAAGCGGGGATATCCACATAAGACGAGAAGACCCTATGGAGCTTTAGACATATAGACAGATCACGTAAATAACCTTAATAAAAAGACAAAACCAAATGACCCCTGTCGTGATGTCTTTGGTTGGGGCGACCCCGGGGAAATAAAAAACCCCCGAACGGAATGAAGACACCTTAACTTCATAAACAAGAGCCACAGCTCACAAAATCAGAACTTCTGACCCAAAGATCCGATATAATCGATCGACGGACCGAGTTACCCTAGGGATAACAGCGCAATCCCCTTTCAGAGTCCCTATCGACAAGGGGGTTTACGACCTCGATGTTGGATCAGGACATCCTAATGGTGCAGCCGCTATTAAGGGTTCGTTTGTTCAACGATTAAAGTCCTACGTGATCTGAGTTCAGACCGGAGTAATCCAGGTCAGTTTCTATCTATGAAATGTTTTCTTCCAGTACGAAAGGATCGAAGAAAAAAGGTCTATGCTTAAAGCAAACCTTACCCCAACCTAATGAAAACAACTCAATTAGGTAAGAAACATATTCCCATACCGAAGATAAACGATGTCCAGGTGGCAGATTCCGGCTAATGCAGAAGACCTAAGCCCTTCTCACAGGGGTTCAACTCCCCTCCTAGACTATGCTCTCATTTATTCTAAATGCTATCCTAAATCCGCTCACACTTATTATTTTTATCCTCCTAGCCGTAGCCCTCCTAACACTTCTAGAACGGAAAATATTAGGATATATACAACTCCGTAAAGGCCCCAACGTAGTAGGCCCCTACGGTCTCCTCCAACCATTCGCTGATGGGCTTAAACTCCTAATTAAAGAACCTATCCGCCCATCCACTGCCTCGCCATTCCTATTTTTATTTACCCCCACCCTGGCATTCGCCCTAGCCCTAACACTATGAGTTCCAATTCCACTTCCCTCCCCCCTAGCTGACCTAAACTTAGGCATCCTATTTATCCTCGCCTTATCAAGCTTAACAGTTTATTCCATTTTAGGTTCTGGCTGAGCATCAAATTCAAAATATGCTTTAATCGGAGCCCTCCGAGCCGTAGCACAAACTATTTCCTATGAAGTTAGCCTAGGCCTAATCTTACTCAGCACTATTCTTTTAGCAGGTGGATTTACCCTTCAGACATTCAACACGGCACAAGAACAAACATGACTCATTTTCCCCGCACTACCCCTCGCTGCTATATGGTACATCTCCACCCTGGCCGAAACAAACCGAGCCCCATTTGATCTCACAGAAGGAGAATCTGAACTAGTTTCAGGTTTCAACGTAGAATACGCAGGGGGACCTTTCGCCCTTTTCTTCTTAGCTGAATACGCCAACATTATCTTAATAAATACCCTATCTGCCACCCTTTTCCTAGGAACATCCTTTAACCATTTCATACCAGAAATTACTTCATTCAGCCTAATAATTAAAGCCGCCCTCCTCACATCTATTTTTCTTTGAGTACGAGCCTCCTACCCACGATTTCGATATGACCAACTTATGCACTTAACCTGAAAAAACTTCTTACCCCTCACTCTTTCCCTAGTCATCTGACACTTATCCCTCCCCCTAGCTTTCTCCAGTTTCCCCCCACTACTATAAATAATAGGACTCGTGCCTGAATTAAAGGGTTACTTTGATAGAGTAAATAATGTGGGTTAAAACCCCTCCGACTCCTTAGAAAGAAGGGACTTGAACCCTACCTAAAGAGATCAAAACTCTTAGTGCTTCCACTACACCACTTCCTAGTAAAGTCAGCTAAACAAGCTTTCAGGCCCATACCCTGAACATGACGGTTAAAACCCTTCCTTTACCAATGGCTCCCCTAATCTACTCCGCCCTCATCATTAGTCTTGGCCTCGGTACAACCATAACCTTTGCCAGCACCCATTGATACCTTGCCTGAATAGGCATCGAAATTAATACATTAGCCATCATCCCTCTAATAGCCCAAAACCACATCCCCCGAGCAATTGAAGCTACCACTAAATACTTTTTTGTCCAAGCGACTGCCTCAGCAACACTTCTATTTGCTGGTATCTCCAACGCATTTCTAACCGGACAATGAGATATTACCTACACCCCCTATACCCTTACTTCTACACTAATTACCCTTGCCCTTGCAATAAAAATTGGCCTTGCCCCCCTTCACAGCTGAATACCAGAAGTAATGCAAGGCCTTAATTTACTTACCGGGCTGATTTTATCCACTTGACAAAAACTTGCCCCCTTATACCTAATTTATCAAATTCAACCAAACAACCCAAACATTTTTATTGCCTTAGGCCTTATATCTATTATTGTTGGAGGATGAGGAGGATTCAACCAAGTCCAACTTCGAAAAATCCTAGCATACTCATCAATCGCCCACCTAGGGTGAATAATCTTAATTCTCTCATTTTCACCCCCACTCGCCCTACTCACCATTATCATTTACATTTTAATAACCTTCTCATTATTCTCCTCTTTTATACTAACCCGCACCACCCATATCAACTCCCTTTCCACCACCTGAGCCAAAATTCCAATCCTTACTATTTCCACCCCTCTAATCCTTCTATCCCTAGGCGGACTACCCCCCCTTACAGGATTTATACCAAAATGAATAATCCTCCAAGAATTAACCAAACAAAGCCTATGCCCACTCGCCACCATAGCTGCACTCTCATCCCTTTTCAGCCTTTATTTTTACCTCCGACTATCATACGCAATAACACTCACTATACCACCAAATAACCCTGCAGGGACACTCCCATGACGACTTAACCCTCGACACAACACCCTTCCCCTAGCCCTAACAACCACCTCAACAATTTGCCTCCTTCCCATAACCCCCGCTATCATATCCCTAATACCTTTCTAGGGGCTTAGGATAATACTCAGACCAAGAGCCTTCAAAGCCCTAAGTGGAGGTGAAAATCCCCCAGCCCCTGAGCTAAGACTTACGGGAGACTAACCCGCATCTCCTATTTGCAAAACAGACACTTTAATTAAGCTAAAGCCTTTCTAGATAGGAAGGCCTCGATCCTACAAACTCTTAGTTAACAGCTAAGCGCCCAAACCAGAGAGCATCTATCTAACTTTCCCTCGCCTATCAAAACAAAATAGGCGAGGGAAAGCCCCGGCAAGTATTCAGCCTGCTTCTTCAGATTTGCAATCTGATGTGATTACACCTCGGAGCTTTGATAAGAGGAGGATTCAAACCCCCGTTCATGGGTCTACAATCCACCGCTTAACACTCAGCCATCTTACCTATGGCAATTACACGCTGATTCTTTTCAACCAATCATAAAGACATTGGCACCCTTTATCTAGTATTTGGTGCTTGAGCCGGCATAGTGGGAACAGCTCTGAGTCTTTTAATCCGAGCCGAACTCAGTCAACCAGGATCCCTCCTAGGCGATGACCAAATTTATAATGTAATCGTCACAGCTCATGCCTTTGTAATAATCTTTTTTATAGTTATGCCAATTATAATTGGCGGCTTCGGTAATTGATTAGTACCACTAATAATTGGTGCCCCTGATATAGCCTTTCCACGAATGAATAATATGAGCTTCTGACTTCTACCGCCCTCATTCCTCCTCCTCTTAGCATCTTCTGGGGTAGAAGCAGGGGCTGGTACAGGTTGAACCGTCTACCCACCTCTTGCAGGCAATTTAGCCCACGCTGGTCCCTCTGTAGATCTAACTATTTTTTCACTCCACCTGGCAGGTATTTCCTCCATTCTAGGGGCAATCAACTTTATTACCACTATTATTAATATAAAACCCCCTGCAGCATCTCAATACCAAACACCCCTATTTGTCTGAGCTGTAATGATTACAGCTGTACTTCTACTTCTCTCCCTTCCTGTACTCGCCGCTGGCATCACCATACTTCTAACAGATCGAAATCTAAATACCACTTTCTTCGACCCTGCAGGAGGGGGAGATCCGATTCTTTATCAACACCTATTCTGATTCTTTGGTCACCCAGAAGTTTATATTTTAATTCTTCCAGGCTTTGGAATGATCTCACACATCGTAGCATACTACTCTGGAAAAAAGGAACCTTTTGGTTACATAGGTATAGTATGAGCCATGATGGCCATCGGGCTTCTAGGTTTCATTGTCTGAGCTCATCACATATTTACAGTAGGAATAGATGTAGACACTCGCGCTTACTTTACATCAGCCACAATAATCATCGCCATCCCCACCGGAGTTAAAGTTTTTAGTTGACTAGCAACCCTCCACGGCGGAGCCCTCAAATGAGAAACCCCACTCTTATGGGCCTTGGGCTTTATTTTCCTTTTCACTGTGGGGGGTCTTACAGGAATCGTACTAGCAAATTCATCCTTAGACATTGTCCTTCACGATACCTATTATGTAGTAGCCCACTTCCACTACGTCCTTTCGATAGGAGCCGTCTTCGCCATCATCGCAGGATTCGTGCACTGATTCCCCCTATTCTCAGGCTACACGCTCCATAGCACTTGAACAAAAATCCACTTCGGAATTATGTTCCTTGGAGTTAATCTCACTTTCTTCCCCCAACACTTCCTCGGACTTGCAGGCATGCCTCGACGATATTCTGATTACCCAGATGCATACACACTCTGAAATACAGTTTCTTCGATTGGCTCTATTATCTCCCTTGTAGCAGTAATTTTGTTCCTCTTCATTATTTGAGAGGCCTTTGCAGCAAAACGTGAAGTACTCTCAGTCCACCTTACTACAACCAATGTTGAATGACTTCACGGATGTCCACCCCCATATCACACATTTGAAGAACCTGCATTCGTTCAAGTACAACACTCCACCAAATAATCGAGAAAAGAAGGAATCGAACCCCCATAAACTGGTTTCAAGCCAGCCACATAACCACTCTGTCATTTTCTTATAAGACACTAGTAAAACGCCATTACACTGCTTTGTCAAGGCAAAATCGCGGGTTAAACCCCCGCGTGTCTTAAATAAATAATGGCACATCCCTCCCAACTAGGTTTCCAAGATGCAGCTTCACCTGTAATAGAAGAGCCTCTTCACTTCCACGATCACACCCTAATAATTGTATTTCTTATCAGCACCCTAGTTCTTTACATTATTGTGGCAATAGTAGTCACAAAATTAACAGATAAACTAATTCTAGACTCCCAAGAAATTGAAATCATCTGAACCCTTCTCCCAGCAATTATCCTTATTCTTATCGCTCTTCCATCTCTACGCATTCTTTACCTAATAGATGAAATCAATGACCCCCACCTAACAATTAAAGCAATAGGCCATCAATGATACTGAAGTTATGAATATACAGACTATGAAGACCTCGGCTTTGATTCATACATAATTCCCACACAAGACCTCACCCCAGGTCAATTCCGACTCTTAGAAACAGACCACCGCATAGTTATCCCTGTAGAATCTCCCGTCCGTATTTTGGTTTCTGCCGATGACGTTCTTCACTCTTGAGCAGTCCCATGTCTTGGGATTAAAATAGATGCAGTCCCTGGACGATTAAACCAAACAGCTTTCATCACATCACGGCCTGGGGTGTTTTATGGCCAATGCTCAGAAATTTGCGGAGCTAATCACAGCTTCATGCCTATTGTAGTTGAAGCAGTACCCCTTGAACACTTCGAAAACTGGTCCTCAATAATACTTGAAGATACTTCGCTAAGAAGCTAAACAGGGTAAAGCGTTAGCCTTTTAAGCTAAAAATGGTGCCTCCCAACCACCCCTAGCGGTATATGCCTCAATTGACCCCTACACCATGATTAGCACTGCTAATCTTTTCCTGAACCATTTTCTCTGCCATTGTTTTACCAAAAATATTAAAACACTCTTTCCCGGATAACCCTACCCCACGATCTAAACAAGATTTACATAAAAATAAATGAGACTGATCATGACACTAAGCCTATTCGACCAATTTTTAAGCCCTGTTGTATGTTGAATCCCTCTGGTAGCTATTGCTATCATCTTACCCTGAATTCTCTTCCCCAGCCCAACAACCCGTTGATTGAATAACCGAAGTTTGACCTCTCAAAACTGATTTTTAAGTCAAGTCACCTCACAGATTTTTTTACCCATCAACCCCCCAGGACATAAATGAGCACTTCTTTTATCATCCTTATTGATTTTTCTGACTACAATAAATACAGCAGGCCTCCTACCGTATACTTTCACCCCGACTTCTCAACTATCTATTAACATAGGTCTTGCTGGCGCTCTATGAATAGGTGTGGTTATCCTAGGAATACGAACCCAACCAACTCACTCCCTAGGCCATCTTCTACCTGAAGGAGCACCTACACTACTAACCCCAATCCTAGTAATTATTGAAACAATCAGCCTATTTATTCGCCCTATTGCCCTTGGAGTACGACTTACCGCTAATTTAACCGCTGGCCACCTCCTTATTCAACTAACCTCTACTGCAACTCTTGCTATACTAACAATTATACCCGTAACAGCAATCTTTACCGGCATCCTTCTTTTCCTCCTTGCCCTTCTAGAAGCGGCAGTTGCCTTAATCCAGGCGTACGTCTTTGTTCTCCTGTTAAGCCTATATCTACAAGAAAACGTTTAATGGCCCATCAAGCACATGCATATCATATAGTAGACCCAAGCCCCTGACCTTTAACAGGAACAGTAGCCGCCCTCCTTATGACATCTGGCCTAGCGATCTGAATACATTTCCACACCATAACCCTGATATCGCTTGGCTTACTCCTTCTTCTACTTACAATATACCAATGATGACGAGATATTATTCGAGAAGGAACATTTCAAGGACATCACACTCCCCCAGTCCAAAAAGGCCTTCGATATGGTATAATTCTTTTCATCACTTCTGAAGTTTTCTTTTTCTTAGGATTTTTCTGAGCCTTCTACCACTCAAGCTTGGCCCCCACTCCTGAGTTAGGAGGTTGCTGACCTCCGACAGGAATCACCACACTTAACCCATTTGAAGTTCCCCTTTTAAATACAGCCGTACTTTTAGCTTCTGGTGTAACAGTCACTTGAGCCCACCATAGTATTATAGAAGGCCAACGAAAACAAGCTATTCAATCACTTACCCTTACAATTCTCTTAGGGTTCTACTTCACAGCCCTCCAAGCAATAGAATATTATGAAGCCCCCTTTACAATTGCTGACGGGGTTTACGGCTCAACTTTTTTCGTCGCAACAGGATTCCACGGTCTACATGTCATTATCGGATCAACCTTCTTAGCAGTATGCCTATTACGACAAGCACAATATCACTTTACATCAGACCACCACTTTGGCTTTGAAGCCGCTGCCTGATACTGACATTTCGTCGATGTCGTATGACTCTTCCTTTACATCTCAATCTACTGATGAGGCTCCTAATCTTCCTAGTACAAATGCCAGTATAAGTGACTTCCAATCACATGACCTTGGTTAAAATCCAAGGGAAGATAATGAACCTAATAATAACTACATTCATTATTGCCTCAGTCCTATCCCTTCTCTTAGCAACTATCGCCTTCTGATTACCCCTAATAACCCCTGATCACGAAAAGCTTTCACCATACGAATGTGGCTTTGACCCCTTAGGGTCGGCACGACTACCCTTTTCGATTCGCTTTTTTTTAGTAGCAATCCTGTTCCTGCTTTTCGACCTTGAAATTGCCCTCCTACTCCCACTTCCCTGAGGAGACCAACTCACCAACCCACACCTCACCTTTTTATGAGCAACCATTTTACTCATTCTTCTTACCCTTGGCCTGATTTATGAATGAATTCAAGGAGGACTAGAATGAGCAGAATAGGCTTTTAGTTTAAAAAAAACATTTGATTTCGGCTCAAAAACTTATGGTTCAAGTCCACAAATGCCTAATGACCCCTGCCCACTTCGCATTCTCATCAGCTTTTATACTAGGCCTAGCAGGCCTTGCCTTTCACCGAACTCACTTTATTTCAGCCCTCCTATGTTTGGAAGGACTAATACTTTCTCTATTTATTGCATTGTCCATATGAACTTTACAATTCGACACAATAAATTCTGCATCCCTACCTATAATTCTTCTAGCCTTCTCAGCCTGTGAAGCCGGCACGGGATTAGCCCTCTTAGTAGCCACTACACGCACCCACAGCACTAATCGACTTCAAAACCTAAACCTCCTACAATGTTAAAAATCCTAATCCCCTCAATTCTCCTACTTCCATCCACATGACTAACCCCTCAAAAATACCTTTGAACCACAACCCTTTCTTATAGTTTATTAATTGCAAGTGCCAGCTTAATATGATTAGCGACACCCTCTGAAACCGGATGGTCCTTCCTCAATTACTTAATAGCCTCCGACCCAATCTCCACTCCCCTCCTCGTTCTCACCTGCTGATTACTTCCCCTTATAATCTTAGCTAGCCAAAATCACCTTATCCTCGAACCAATCAACCGCCAACGAACCTTTATCTCCCTTTTAATCTCTCTCCAAATCTTTTTAATCCTCGCATTCAGCGCCACCGAACTAATTATGTTCTACATTATATTTGAAGCCACACTAATTCCAACCCTAATTATTATCACTCGCTGAGGAAACCAAATAGAACGCCTAAACGCAGGTACCTACTTTCTATTCTATACCTTAGCAGGATCCCTTCCACTACTAATTGCTCTCCTTTTACTACAAAACTCAACAGGCACCCTATCCTTCTTCACCATTCCCTATCTACCCTCAACCTGCTCTACCCCTTGAGCCCACAAAATCTGATGAACGGCATGTCTTCTAGCATTCCTCATTAAAATACCCCTTTACGGAGCCCACCTATGACTTCCTAAAGCTCATGTTGAAGCCCCTATCGCTGGCTCCATAATCCTTGCCGCCGTCCTATTGAAACTTGGAGGATATGGAATAATACGAATCCTTATCATCTTAGACCCTCTCACCAAAGAATTAAGCTACCCCTTCATTATCTTAGCACTATGAGGAGTAATTATAACCGGATCCATCTGCTTACGACAAACAGACCTAAAAGCCCTCATTGCCTACTCATCTGTAAGCCACATAGGATTAGTAGCAGCAGGAATTCTAATCCAAACACCTTGAGCCTTTACAGGAGCCTTAATCCTTATAATTGCCCACGGCCTAACATCCTCAGCCCTCTTTTGCCTTGCTAATACCAATTACGAACGAACCCATAGTCGAACAATAATCCTGGCACGAGGACTTCAAACACTCCTCCCACTAACAGCTGTTTGATGATTCCTCGCCACCTTGGCCAACCTTGCTCTACCACCTCTTCCTAACCTCATGGGAGAACTTATAATTATTACATCCCTATTCAACTGATCCATATGGACCCTAATTTTAACAGGTCTAGGCACATTGATCACCGCAGGTTATTCCCTATACATATTCCTTATAACTCAACACGGACAACTCCCACATCATCTAATCTCCCTTAATCCTCCCCACTCCCGAGAACACCTACTTCTCACACTCCATTTATTACCCCTTTTATTACTTATTCTTAAACCAGAATTAATCTGAGGTTGAAGCGCTTGTAGACATAGTTTGAACTAAAATATTAGATTGTGATTCTAAAGAGAGAGGTTAGTACCCCCTTGTTTACCGGGAGAGGCTCGAAAGCACCGACGACTGCTAATCCGCTCGCTTCTCTGGTTAGACCCCGGAGCTCACCCAAAAAGCACAGCTTCTAAAGGATAAAAGCTCATCCATTGGTCTTAGGAACCAAAAACTCTTGGTGCAACTCCAAGTAGCAGCTATGCACTCAACTGCCCTATTCCTTCCCTCCTGCATAATAATTATTTTTCTTATTCTGCTATACCCCGTTCTAACCACCTTTAATCCCAACCCCCTCCACCCCGACTGAGCCTTAACAAAAACCAAAACCGCCATTAAATTAGCCTTCTTTACCAGCTTATTCCCTCTTTTCCTTCTATTTGACCAAGGAGCCGAAGCTATTGTTACAACATGATCTTGAACAAACACAATAACTTTTGACATCAGCATCAACTTTAAATTCGATAGCTACTCCTGTATCTTCACCCCTGTTGCCCTTTATGTGACCTGATCTATTCTTGAATTTGCATCTTGATATATGCACTCAGACCCCCAAATAAACCGATTCTTTAAATATCTGCTAATCTTTCTAATCGCAATAATTATTCTTGTTACAGCAAACAACATATTCCAACTATTTATTGGCTGAGAGGGGGTTGGGATTATATCATTCCTCTTAATCGGCTGATGATACGGACGAACCGACGCAAATACAGCAGCCCTTCAAGCCGTCCTTTACAATCGCATTGGAGACATTGGACTCATCCTTATAATAGCTTGAACAGCAACACACCTAAACTCCTGAGATTTACAACAAATATTTATTCTCTCTAATAATTATGATCTTACCCTTCCCCTATTAGGCCTCATCCTTGCCGCCACCGGAAAATCTGCTCAATTCAGCCTCCACCCCTGACTTCCCTCTGCCATAGAGGGCCCCACCCCAGTATCCGCCCTATTACACTCAAGCACTATAGTAGTGGCCGGAATCTTCTTACTTATTCGATTAAACCCTATGTTAGAAAACAATAAAATTGCTCTAACTACATGCCTATGCCTAGGAGCCCTCACTACTCTATTCACCGCAATCTGCGCTCTAACCCAAAATGATATTAAAAAAATCGTAGCCTTCTCTACCTCAAGTCAACTAGGCCTTATAATAGTTACTATTGGATTAAACCAACCTCAATTAGCCTTCCTCCATATCTGCACTCACGCATTCTTTAAGGCAATACTTTTTCTATGCTCAGGCTCTATTATTCATAGCCTAAATAATGAACAAGATATTCGAAAAATAGGAGGCATACATCACCTTACCCCTTTCACCTCCTCTTGCCTTACCATTGGTAGCCTCGCTCTAACAGGAACCCCATTCTTAGCCGGCTTTTTCTCTAAAGATGCCATCATTGAAGCACTAAACACATCCTACTTAAACGCCTGAGCCCTTACCCTCACACTCATCGCCACCTCTTTTACAGCAGCTTACAGTCTTCGAATTGTCTTTTTCGTCTCAATAAACCACCCTCGCTTTAATCCCCTTCCTCCCATTAACGAGAACAACCCATCCGTAATTAACCCGATTAAACGCCTAGCCTTAGGAAGCATTATTGCAGGCTTCATCATTACCCTTAATATTTTACCACTTAATACACCCCCAATAACCATACCCTTTACCCTCAAACTAGCAGCCCTAATCGTAACCGTCTTAGGCCTCTTCACAGCACTAGAACTTGCCTCCCTATCCTCAAAACAATTTAAACAAACCCCCAATCCCAACCTACACCACTTCTCCAATATATTAGGATTCTTTCCACACATTATGCACCGCCTCACTCCACAAGCCAATCTAACTTTAGGCCAAGCAATTGCAACCCAAACAATTGACCAAGCCTGATTAGAAAAATCTGGACCCAAAGCCATCTATTCACTTAGCCTTCGCCCCATTACAACCACAAGTAACATTCAACAGGGGATAATTAAAACCTACTTATCTCTATTCTTCTTAACCACCTTAATCACCCTCACCCTCCTAATATTTTAAACAGCTCGAAGAGCCCCTCGAGATAGACCACGAGTTAATTCCAAAACAACAAATAAAGTTAATAATAATACCCAACCTCCCCCAATCAATAATCACCCTCCCGACGAATACATCACTGAAACCCCCACCACATCTCCTCGCAATACAGATTCTCCCACCAAACCATCAAACCCTCCCCAATCCTCCTCATACCAACCTCCTCCTAACAAACCCCATGCTACCCCAACACCTAAAACATACCCCACTATTAACCGCAACGTAGGCCAACTCCCTCAGCCCTCAGGATAAGGTTCGGCTGCCATAGCAGCCGAGTAAGCAAACACTACCAACATTCCCCCTAAATAAATCAAAAATAAAATCAAAGATAAAAAACAACCCCCGTTACCAACCAATACCCCACACCCCACACCTGCTACCACAACCAATCCTAAAGCCGCAAAATAAGGCGATGGATTAGATGCAACAGCCACCAACCCTAAAACTAAACCAAACAATAAAATATATATTATATAAGACATCATTCTCACTAAGATTTTAACTTAGACCTATGACTTGAAAAACCACCGTTGTAATTCAACTACAAGAACTCTAATGGCAAACCTACGAAAATCCCACCCCCTCTTAAAAATTGCAAACGATGCACTAGTAGACCTCCCCGCACCCGCCAATATTTCCGCCTGATGAAATTTTGGATCTCTATTAGGACTATGCCTAATCGCTCAAATCCTAACCGGCTTATTCCTAGCAATACACTATACCTCTGACATCTCCACAGCATTCTCATCTGTAGCCCACATTTGCCGAGATGTAAATTACGGATGACTTATCCGCAACATACATGCCAATGGAGCCTCCTTATTTTTCATCTGCATCTACCTGCATATTGGACGAGGCCTATACTACGGTTCCTACTTATATAAAGAAACATGAAACATTGGAGTTGTTCTCCTATTACTTGTTATAATGACTGCTTTCGTAGGGTACGTTCTCCCATGAGGACAAATATCCTTCTGAGGCGCCACTGTAATTACCAATCTTCTATCTGCTGTACCTTACGTAGGGGATACTCTTGTCCAATGAATCTGAGGAGGATTCTCAGTTGACAACGCCACCCTAACCCGTTTCTTCGCTTTCCACTTCCTACTACCATTCATTGTTGCCGCTGCAACTTTAGTTCACCTTATTTTCCTTCACGAAACGGGTTCAAACAACCCTATTGGTTTAAATTCTGACGCCGACAAAATTTCCTTCCACCCCTACTTCTCATATAAAGACCTTCTAGGTTTTATTCTACTACTTACTACACTAATTGCCCTAGCCCTATTCTCACCCAACCTTCTTGGAGACCCAGAAAACTTCACCCCAGCAAACCCACTTGTTACCCCTCCTCACATTAAACCAGAATGATACTTCCTTTTCGCCTATGCTATCCTTCGCTCTATTCCAAATAAATTAGGAGGAGTACTTGCCCTACTAGCTTCAATCCTGGTTCTAATAGTAATCCCTTTCCTCCACACTTCTAAACAGCGAAGCCTTACCTTCCGCCCCCTAACCCAACTGCTATTCTGACTTCTAATCGCAGACGTGATTATCTTGACATGAATCGGAGGAATACCTGTCGAACACCCATTTATCATCATTGGCCAAATCGCCTCTTTCTTGTATTTCTTCCTATTCCTCTTCCTCATCCCAACCGCAGCACTAATTGAAAATAAAATACTTGAATGATAAGCACTAGTAGCTCAGTCCTCAGAGCGTCGGTCTTGTAAACCGAAAGTCGGAGGTTAAACTCCCCCCTACTGCTCAAAGAAAGAGGATTTTAACCTCCACCTCTAACTCCCAAAGCTAGAATTCTAATCTAAACTATTCTTTGACCGGAATCTGCCTCTTATGTACAACCTTTTAGTACATGTATGTATTATCCCCATTAACTAATTTTAACCATTTAAAGTAGTGTAACCCTACATAAAGATAAGATTCAAAAATAAATTGTTTAAAACATAGAACATCCAAAAAACCATTAAGGTAGTCAAAAACCTATAAATTGAAAAATCCATTAAAAAATTAATAGAAAAGACGAGATTTAATTGTCCTATCACAATAGTCCATCTACTAATATATACCAGGACTCAACACCTCTGCAAGTCAAATACAGGATGTAGTAAGAGACCACCATCAGTTGATTTCTTAATGTACACGTTTATTGATGGTCAAGGACAAAAATCTTGGGGGTTTCACAGAGTGAACTATTCCTGGCATTTGGTTCCTATTTCAGGGCCATTGATTGAACACATTCCCCTATCATTCCTTGACGCTTGCATAAGTTAATGGTGGAATACATACTCCTCGTTACCCACCATGCCGAGCGTTCACTCCATAGGGCTATTGGTTCCTTTTTTCTATTTCCTTTCATTTGACATTTCAGAGTGCATACAGAAATGTTATATTAAGGTAGAACATTTTCTTGCTTGATATAAAGTGTATGAATGTAATTAAACTTTGATTTATGAATTGCATAATTGATATCAAGTGCATAAAGATTAATTTTTACCCCTAACTTTTCTATCAACCGTCCCCCTCGGTTTTTGCGGGTAAAAACCCCCCTACCCCCCAAAACTCGTAAGATTCCATTATGTCTGAAAACCCCCCGGAAACAGAGCAAATCTTACCAGTTTTCCCCTTAAATTTAAAATTTTATAATTTTATAATTTTATATTTGTATTATTTATAATATTATTATAATATTGCAAAT